TGATGCATTCGAGTAATTAAACGTTTCACAATTTGTGAACTGGATTTATTGTCATAACCTAAATTTTCCATGGGTTCATAAAGAACCGACCCATTTAAAGCATGATCATGAGCAAGTGCGTAGATATATTCTTGAAATAGAAACGGATATAGGAAGTATTGTTGCCGAAATCCATCTATTTCGAAATATCCTTGTAATTCCTCCATTTGAAATTACACTTAAACCAAATGGGGTATTTCTTGAGCTATCAAATAATACATAGTGCGATACGGTCAGAACAAGGTATGGTATATAGTTAAGAAAAAAAATAGATACCCTGGACACAAGAAAGACAATCAACGGATCCTATCTTTTTCCATCCAATTTGTTTGTGTTCGTTATAGTTACAAGAGATGGTTCGAAATCCTTTATTTTTGCAACCCGATCACTCTTTTGACTTTGGAATAATTCATTTTATCAGTATACCGTTTCTTCTACACATTCGTCTCCACTACATAATAGAGAATAGTTAGGATTCATGAAAAAAAAAAAAGAATCGATGATCCACTCACAAGAGAACCCTTTCCCACATTGGGCACTAATATATTTTTAACGTCTAATTAGATCGGGTAATCATTCGAATTAAGAACAAACAGAAGCTCGTTGCTTTTTATTTCCCTATAATTGGAGCCATAAGGCTCTATCCATTTATTCACTCGACCCAACTGTGAATTGATTTGACTCCGTTCCAAGAATCAAAACGAGATTTTGTACCGATCCGGTAAGGATGAAGTATTCTAAGAGTTCTCCATTGATACGACATGCTGTTTTTTCCATTCATTCCCTTTCAGGATCAGTCGTGGTCTTACAAACTCTACCAATAGTATGGACGAATCCGTTGCTTCATCCAAATGTGTAAAAGAGCATAGCCGCACTTAAAAGCCGAGTACTCTACCGTTGAGTTAGCAACCCGTATAAATATAATACGGTGTGTAGATACAATCGGAATAATAAGAAAATAAATAGAAATATATATAATAAATAAATAGAAATATATATAATAAAGAGATTGGATTGCCCGATCCCGTCAAAACATTAAACTAGCAACAAATCCAAAAGAAAGATTTGATGATCAATTGTGAACATAAAAATGAACGGAGGATCGTATTAAAATGCAACAGATTCTGGGATAAATAGAGAGAAAATCTAAAAAGATGTAAAAATGGATAGACTGCCCATACCCTATTTTTTTTTTTCATTATATTAACTAAGATACTTCTTGTGTCACAGCGAATCTGACGAACCCATCATTTGAGTGAAATAAAGAAACAAACTTATGGGATGTAGATAAATAGATCTATTTATCCACGATCGAATTATATTTGTTCGATACACCATTGTCAATATGAATTGAATATTGAGAAAACAAATTCAATTCAATAACAATAAAGAAAATAAGGACTTGTGTTGGAGTGGCACTACATATACATAGATAAGAAATTAAAGTGGAATAAATAAGGAAAAAGTAGGAAAAAACCTCGGGTTTCTTCAATAGAGGTACAATAAGCAAGATTGACCCTTTGTTTGTTGGTGGAGTCCCAACGAAAACCATCCGATTGGTGGTAATCCCATCATTACCCAGTTATTTCATCTACTCACTCCATTTTTTTTCTATCTGTCTCATATCAATAGAAGATATTTTTTATTGTTCTATGATATGGGATCATGTGGGAGCAACAATGAATAGAGCAAAAAAAGGAATGGCGGAGAAGCAATTAGACAAAGCTAGATACTGGGTACCCCCCCTTTTTTTTTATTTCATTTGATTAATTCGAAGTTCCTTAAACACCTCCGCCTTCTTTGAAATATCATGAACGGTTCCTGTAGGTTGAGCGCCCTTTTCAAGGAAATATAGAATAGCAGGAACATTTGAATAAGTTTGGTTCTTTATCGGATCGTAAAAACCCACTTTACGAAGATCTCTTCCCTCTCTTCGGGATCGAATATCAATTGCAACGATTCGATAGATGACTCATTGGGATAGACATAAATGAACAACCCCCCCCTAGAAACGTATAAGAGGTTTTCTCCTCGTACGGCTCGAAAAAGAATGATTCGAATTTATGTATTATAGTGGCAAATGGATCCACAAAATCATCAATTAGACTACGATTTGAGTCGTTTTTTTTTGTTCTTCCTTCCTGAAAAAAAAAAATATCATTCGTATTCATAACTCAAGTTGGGTAATTCTCAAAGAGCTCGAAGGGAAATCCTTAGACATTTATTGAGCCGTCTCTAACCTCTTTTGTTTGTCTCGCCTAGAATCTATTTTTTTCTTCCCCATTCTAGTTGTTGAGACAATTGAAAATGGTCTTTCCTTGTTCCGGCATCCCTTATTTTATCTTTGCTTTGAATCATTGGGTTTAGACACTACTTCGGTGATCCTTAATTGTTTTTGTTTCAAAATGGCAGCAACATGCCTTTATTTTATTTCGTTCTATAGAAATGATGGATTCCCCTGTGATACACTTTTGATCGAAATAGTTTTACCAATTCCGACAAATTCGTTTTACTTTTTTTTTTTTACTTGTTCGAACTTGATCCTTTCGATTTCTATACCGAAGATATACTTACGAAGTTGTTCCAACTTATTGATTGGCATTAACCCTAGATCCTTCCCTCTGCTAAATGAATCAATTCTTTATGCTCGAGCTCCATCATGTACTATTGATTTTATTACAATCCCCAAATTGGGGTCCTAGTGGAATAGAACAAAAACTATGTCGAGCCAAGAGCATCTTCATTGATATATAAAATGGTGGGTGCAAGAATCCACAGCCGATAATGTCCTTCAAGTCGCACGTTGCTTTCTACCACATCGTTTCAAACGAAGTTTTACCATAACATTCCTCTAATTTGGAACCGGTATGGAATTGATTCAATATGGAATCATGAATAGTCATTGGCTCAATCGGTATATGTATATTAAGTAGTCCATACTTTATTTTCATATACGGATGGATAGTTATCTGGGGGAGTCTCAGCAAGAATCTAATTTAACCTCATATTTTATTAGATGAATGAAACACATTAAAAAAAAAAAATAAAAGAAATTAGGTCCAAAGAAAATGATCTGTTCCATATTGAATTTTCTTGTTTGTTAATAAGATCCGAATGACAAGGGTCTTGAAATGGATACCGCGGATTAACTCATATCTACACGAATTCTATGGGGATCATGAATCATACCCAAAGTCAATTAAAAAGATATTCTCTTCTTATGGGATGCTATCCTATCTTGTATAAGTACAAAGCCAAATTGGTCCATATCCATTCTTCGTTACTATTTGGATTTTGTCCCACTCAGGAACTTTAATCCCAGCAATGGAATTAATACCAAGAACTCCCTCCTGTTTAGAATTCAGGATCCACACACATAGAATTAGTCATTTTGTCTACCCTATATTTATTTACTTTAGGGAAGATAGAAACCTCTCTTTTCTTTCGAATTTCGATTCAGAATGCATCATGTGAGAATCAAAATAGCAATATCATAGATATGGGGCATAAAGTTTCTCCAAATGACTAACTAACCTTCAATATGAATATGAGCGGGGAGCGAGTATACGCTGAATGGACCACCCAATTTTTTTTTTAATTTCACTTTGATCTTTGTTCCCATCCTACCTATATCAAAAAAGATATTTATTTCCATTCACGTCTCATTGATACTCGATCCGTTTGTGAGAAACAAAATGGAAAGGGAAAATTCTATAGAAGAATCATTAGAAATCACAAAGAAAGATTGGATCACATTGTATCCAACATTACACTCTTAAACAGAAGATTGTTAAAAAGAAGAATTTTTGTTCTGATAGAATCGGTCTGGTCTGGGACGGAAGGATTCGAACCTCCGAGTAACGGGACCAAAACCCGTTGCCTTACCGCTTGGCCACGCCCCATTTAAATTTCTATTCCACACAAATAAACACTAATAATATTGGTATTGGTTGTTCGTCAATTCCAGCCCCAATATCTATATCTATGGAATAGGTTCTTGCTAGGATTCTACACATCTAGATGTAGAATCAAAATGAATTCATTGATCATTACATATAATTCAATTAAGATATTGTATGTAAGGTATGATTCCTTCTATTCTCATTTGGTAATTGAAGGATTTTTGATTGGGGGAGTTCAAAGAAAAAGAAAGATTTTGCAGCCTACCTTCCCTTACTTTCTTCATTTTTCCCCTTATATCAATAACCCAATAATAATGAAATTATCTCCAAGAACAAAATGTTTGTTATGCTTAATATCTTTAGTTTGATCTGTCTTAATTCTGCCCTTCATTCGAGTAGCTTTTTCTTCGCCAAATTGCCCGAAGCTTACGCTTTTTTCAATCCAATCGTAGATGTTATGCCAGTCATACCTGTGCTCTTTTTTCTCTTAGCCCTTGTTTGGCAAGCTGCTGTAAGTTTTCGATGAGATCTTTAATACTGTCTTAGAAACATTCATGATTTATTCGATAAAAAAAAAGCTATTCTAACAATTGATAAGATCAGATAATGAACCCTCGACTCAAACATGGAAATTCTTTTGGATAGCCGCGATGAATCGGAATCACCTCATTTCTTCATTCTGACCTTCTGTGGGTCAAAGACCCTATGTAGGGTTCCCACAATACCTAATTGTGGGTATGAGAGATAACTTTGTTAATGAAACAATCCGAATCTTATTACAAATGAATTCCTGCAAATTCCTTTCTTTGTTTTCTAGAAACCGCTTCATTTCTTTTCTTGGTGTCAAAACGGAATGTGTGGTACAAAAATGGAGAATCTATTCCCCTATTTCCCCCCCCAAATGATCTTGGAGATTGTGTAATGCTTACTCTCAAACTCTTCGTTTACACAGTAGTGATATTCTTTGTTTCTCTCTTCATCTTCGGGTTCCTATCTAATGATCCAGGACGTAATCCTGGACGTGATGAATAAAAAAATCAGAGGTTTTTCTTTGCTTGATTTCTGAATTTTCTTAAGATTTCATTTCTCTATTCCATACATTTAACTATGAGAAAAAGGGGTTCGAGAGTTTTTCGAATTCGAACGGGAAATCTCAAGTGATCAGAAGGAACGGAGAGAGGGGGATTCGAACCCTCGGTACAAATAATTCGTACAACGGATTAGCAATCCGACGCTTTAGTCCACTCAGCCATCTCTCCCAATTCCAATTCAAAAAGGATAATTCATATGTGACGCGTGAAGTAAAGATTGATAAAAGTCTTTCCTTATCTTTCTTTATTCTATAGATATAGACGAGTTTTATCAATCACCACTTCCATTTAGATAAAGATAACGAAACAGATATCTCCAATAGAAAGAGTACCTCTTTGATTTCATCCGAAAAGTTTTTTTTTATTCCCCCGGCCTGGCCAGTACCTAGCCAGGCCATTCCTTGTTCCAATGAATCATAGATCAAATGATTTATTTGATTTGAAAGCAAAAATACTTGTTATTGAAACAGCAACAAGGCTATTTCCATTCGATAGGGGTGCCATTTCTTACTATTCGTTGTTTTTCTTTTGATCGATTTACTTACTGCAATACTGCAATAAAAAACATACTTTTTCTAGTATAATAGAACTCATATATTTCTTCAAAGGACAAACTTTGTTTGAACACTTGAGTTCACAAACCAAACGAATACTATGATTTTTCACTCGATCCAATCGACCCGAATTCATAAGATTTGGCAGTTGAATGAATAGGAAAGGGAGTAGAGAAAAATGGAGCTCTGGATTCTTGTACAACTCATTTTTATATTCCGACTTCAATGACTCTTTTGGTCCGGTACTCTCAGTAATGACTCCCCGATAAAAGATATAACTTGTTATTTAAACGAACCTTCTTCTCCTATTCTCCCCGTCAGAACACAACATGTCAACACTCTCATTTTCATGATTCTGATCCTATCTTGATTACGTTTCACCCCCTTGTTCGACAAACAGTCCATTCGTATACAATAATCATATTGTAGCGGGTATAGTTTAGTGGTAAAAGCGTGATTCGTTCTATTAACAAGTGAAATAGATAAGGGGTCCTTCGGTTTGATTCCTATTCTGATCAAAAACTTTATTTCTTAAGGGGGTTTAATCCCTTACCTCTCAATGCTACATTTGAGGAAAAATATACATTATCGTGATTTGTATCCAAAAGTCAAGTCAATTCGAAATTGAATAACAAAATTGGATTATGGAATTGCGAAGCATAATTTTTTTTTTTTAAGTTGGATCAACCCTTCCAGCTGAATGAGTATAAGTAAAGGATCCATGGATGAAGATACAAAAGTCTATTTCTAATCGTAACTAGATCTTCCAATTTTTTTTTTTTTTTTTTGTAAAGGGGGAGATTGAAGCCAAATAGCTATTAAACGATGACTTTGGTTTACTAGAGCCGTCGACATATTGTTTCAGCTCGGTGGAAATAAAATTCTTCTCTTCAGGATTCTCCCAAGTAGAAATAAGGAACGAAGTAATTAGAAAGATTTGTGATAATTCCCTCTTTCTAAAGGGATCATCTAGAAAGCAAGTCGTTTTGGATGCATTCAGACGGAAAGGGCTGACATAGATGTTATGGGCCAAATGTTTTTTCTTTGAATTCAGATTGACTCCCCTTTCCCATACACGGTAAATGTTTTCTTTTTTTTTTTAGTTTCGTTTACGTCTTAGATCTGGGAATCTATCGATCTTCCATAAAGGAGCCGAATGAAACAAAAATTTCATGTTCGGTTTTGAATTAGAGACGTTTAAAATGATAAATCGACGTCTACTATAACCCCTAGCCTTCCAAGCTAACGATGCGGGTTCGATTCCCGCTACCCGCTTCATATTAATTATTATGATACATGCATCATTGATTCGGATATGTCCCTAAAATCTTTCTTTCACATACAATCCGATTCTTTTATCCGAAAGGAGACAGGAAAGTAAGAATGTGAAAAAAAAAAATCGGAATGAAAAGCGTCCATTGTCTAACGGATAGGACAGAGGTCTTCTAAACCTTTGGTATAGGTTCAAATCCTATTGGACGCAATTTATTTCCATCTATTTTTGTAGATTGCTATGCCAAGAAACATATTTTGAATGATTCGAATCGGAAACATTTCTCAATGATTCGTCTTGCACTAAGAGTGATCAATTTCTTTATTTTTGTTCCTGAAGTAGAAACAGTTCTATCTGTTCCGGAATAGCTTCCTTCAAAAGGGCTTCCGCTTCCTCGGTAAATGTCTTGGTAGAAGATATGATTTCTTGGAACTGAGGTTTATTTGTTTTTAAGTAGGTACGTAACTGAACGAGAAATTTCTTTACCTGTCCAATTTCTAACGGATCAAGATACCCATTCGCTCCAGTATAAATAGTGACTATCTGTTCTTCCACCGTGAGAGGGGCTGATTGGGATTGTTTGAGCAACTCACGTAATCGTTGACCTCTTGCCAATTGATTCTGAGTGGCTTTATCGAGAT